ACGCTCTGTAGGATTTGAACCTACGACATCGGGTTTTGGAGACCCACGTTCTACCGAACTGAACTAAGAGCGCTTTATTATCACAAAGAATATTTTTTGACCCCAATATGTCTTGGATATATACTATCAAAAAATTAAAGATTTCTTATGGATATCCAATTTTCTTTTAATCGATCTTCCCCGTTACTGTTCAGAAGAGAAGTAATAGGTAGGGATGACAGGATTCGAACCCGTGACATTTTGTACCCAAAACAAACGCGCTACCAAGCTGCGCTACATCCCTTTCAATTGGTCTACAGTGTCATTGTAGAGAATCCCGGTTTTGTTTTCCATATCTTTATTTCTTCCATTGATATAGATAAATATCTTGTCATTTCTTCGTTTTGGTTTCAAATAAATAGAATTATACTAAATAAAAATAGTAAAGGACTTCTATTATATTTCTATTATATAATTCTATTTCTATTATATTAAAGTATGAAATAAATATGAGATCCTGTAAAAAAATGAGTATTTTTCGCAAATTTCTAGCCTAAAGGCGCATATTTATTTATTTTAAGATTAAATAAAAGAGTACAATTTATTTTGTACATTTCAACTTGAATTAGGGATTCCGCGTATAAATAAAAGTGGCCAATCATTAAGTACATATACACATCTGGTTATATATGTATTACCATTATATATTAGAAATAATAAAGAAGGAGGAGAATTTAAAATGCGAGATCTAAAAACATATCTCTCCGTGGCACCGGTAGTAAGTACTCTATGGTTCGGATCTTTAGCAGGTTTATTGATAGAGATCAATCGTTTTTTTCCGGATGCGTTGATATTCCCCTTTTTTTAATTCTTGTTATTGCTATGGTAGGGGGGGAAAGGATTAGAGATAGAATCAAATATCTGTAACTAATCCCTTCCCTTCTTTTTTTTTTCGAATATATATTCGAAAAAAAAAAGGGGGGGGGGGTTCCCCWCGTTGAAACTAGTAACTCGGGCCAGGCTCAAATTTTAATAAAATTAATAAAAAATAGAGTGAAATGTGATGGTTGGGGCAACAATATCATACAAGATACTTAAATAAAAATGAAATGCTGTTCGGCAATTTAAAATTCTAAATCTAGTAATATAGCTAGAAATCATTATATTGCTTAATTTATTACTATATTGTTATTTTTACTATATTGATTTATATTGATTTATTGCAACGAAATCTTTCTTTCATAATTAGATTTAGAGTTACCTGTTTTTTTTGTTCCTTTCTTCTTCCTCATTTCGGATCGGAAAATTAAAGAATTGAATGAATCAAAAACCAAAGGAGGCTCATGGCCAAGGGTAAAGATGTCCGAGTAACGGTGATTTTGGAATGTACCAGTTGTGTTCGAAATCGTGTTAATAAGGAATCAACGGGCATTTCCAGATATATTACTCAAAAGAATCGACATAATACGCCTAGTCGATTGGAATTGAAAAAATTCTGTCCCTGTTGTTACAAACATACGCTTCACGGGGAGATAAAGAAATAGATCGAACCGGTCGCTTGTGTGTCAGTTTTCCGTTCCAAGGAAGATTAAAAATGACATATTAGATATATCTAATATATATTAATTTAAATATAAACAAACCAAATCCTATTTCGATCAGATCAACTGTGATGGATAATTAAGAAATAGGATTCGGGTCTTTTCTTTAGGATAAGGAATAAACAAACCATGGATAAATCCAAGCGAATCTTTCTGAAATCCAAGCGATCTTTTCGTAGGCGTTTGCCTCCGATTCAATCGGGGGATCGAATTGATTATAGAAACATGAGTTTAATTAGTCGATTTATTAGCGAACAAGGAAAAATATTATCTAGACGAGTGAATCGATTGACCTTAAAACAACAACGATTAATTACTATTGCTATAAAACAAGCTCGTATTTTATCTCCGTTACCTTTTCTTAATAATGAGAAACAATTTGAAAGAAGCGAGTCAACCACTAGAACTCCGGGTCTTCGAACCAGAAAAAAATAGGATGACTCTTGAATTGAATCAAAAAAATTCCAATCCAAACTCAAATGTGGATTGACGCTATTTTTTCTAAAAATAGGAAATCCAGATTTGATTGTCGTGTCATTTGAAAAAAAAATAGGGGAAGTATAAGAAATACTTTTTATTGAACGTGTTTCTTCATTTTGATGACGATTTCATATTTTATTATACTAATTTCTACTCTACCTTCCCAGAGTTCATTTTCCAGGGAACTCCGTTTAAACCATTCCAACGGATTCCTTTCAATCTCTTTATTTTATGATCTCATTGGAAATCATATAAAGACAACTCTTATTTAATATAGCTATTTGGGCAAGTATTTTACGATTAAGAAGCAACTGTTTCTTGTACAGATTGTTTATTAATCTACTATAACTAAAGTATACTTTATTGTCTCGAATTACTGCATTTATACGAGTGATCCACAAACGACGAAAATCTCTCTTTTGTCTACCCCTATCCCTATGAGCCGAAACCAAAGCTCTTATTTTCTGTTGAGTAATAGTCCGAGTAAGTCTTGAATGAGCCCCGCGAAAACTTGATGCAAATAAACGGATTTTTGTTCTACGTCTTCGAGCTATATACCCTCGTTTAATTCTGGTCATTGAATAAATGAAACTTTGATGAATAACTAATTGATTTCCTTTCTTTCAGTTATTCCCTTCCCGTGTCCTAGTCTATTAATAACAAAACGGATTCTTCCAATGTATAAAATAAAAATTCCAATGGCTTTTGCTACTCTAACCTTCCCGACCACGATTTTTTTTTAGGCATTTCGCCTAGAAATAAAATAGAAATAAAAATTGTATTGATACTAGGTATCAAAAACACATAGTAAATAAAAAGTAATAAATAAAAATAGATTCTAGTGGGTTCCATCGTTTCTATGGTTACTTCTTAAACGGCGAGGTCCTCTCTATACACCGGAGCCCTTCCTTCATTTAATGAATGTTATTGTTAACTTGTACAGTTCACATCCTTTGGCTCTACCAAAAATTATCTAGTACTAGGTCTTTCACAACGAGATCTATTTATACAGTAACGGTATTTAATTATGAAGATTTGCTGAGTAGCTGACCCTATTAGTCCGTTGTTTCAAGAATAAGGCCTAAAATTTTGACTTTTTAAAATAAGATTTCCCCTGCTTAATGAATACCATTTGCTATCAATGGGGAATCCTTTCTCATCTTAAATTTAAAATTGAGGTGATTGGATTTGCACCAACGGGAACCATACATTTGATACCCCAATCGAAGGATAGATCTTTTTTTTTTAAGTTATTGAATATTCAATGGAGTTCGTCCATTCTATCCTACTCACTGGTACGGATTGGTGATACTGGATCAATTGTTTTCTTTCTTTTATCCTAGTCCACGGTCTGAACGAGTCGCACATACACCCTAGTACATGTTCCTCGTCGCTGAGGACATCCTCCAAGAGCGGGGGATTTCGTGACATTTCTGATTGGCTGTCTTGTGTTTCTAATAAGTTGTTTAATAGTTGGCATGTTGAATCATATATATATAATGGGCTGGTTTAGATCGATCTTAACCGGATCCTTAGAAATTCTTTTTTTTTCTATATTATAAATTTCTATATTAAGAAATTTATAAATAGAATAGTAATAGATATAAATAGAATAGTAAATTCGGTAAGAAGATAAAATATCAAATCACGAATTCATGTGAAATCCTTGTTTTTTTTTATTCAGTCGCTACAAGATCAACAATTCCATGAGTTTGGGCTTCTGTTGCTGACATAAAAACATCTCTTTCCATGTCTTCGGATACAACCCATAAGGGTTTGCCTGTCCTTTGGGCATAAACCCTTGTGATGGTTTCGCGCAGCTTCAGCAGCTCTTCCGCTTCCAAGACAAATTCTCCCGTCTGTGCCTCATAAAAAGAACTAGCGGGTTGATGGATCATTACCCTGATGATATAATCTATGATATAACATAAAAAATGTTTCTTCTATACTCGCATGATGAAAGTGAAAGGTGAGTGGATAAAGACTAATCAAAAAAGATATAATTGAACAACCGTACAGGCATTTTTTGCGCATTGCATACGGCTCTATAATGGAATTTACTTTTACCTTACTTACATTGAAGAAATAGAAAAAAAAAATGATAGAGTCTATCAGACTCAGGTTGGTAAATAATCCAATAACCGCCCTTCCTTTTGTAGTAGTTCAAAAATACTATAAAAATACTATGATGGTTCCGTTGCTTTATATATTTATTTCGTCTGTTATTTAGCAATCCCAAAGTTTCTTTTTTTTTCAAATAAAAAAACAAGATTTATTTTTATATTCTTTTATAACCTAAATATTGTTAGCCCCCTGGTGTGAAAACAAAAAAGTTTGTGACGCTGAAATAGGCCTCCCGACGGATTGACTAAACTCGAAAATGCCTTTTTATCTCATACTACTCTTTCGATACGTAATCTAACGGTTTAAATAAAAAACATTTCTCATATCGAATTCGAAGTGCCATGCTATTATTACTTAAATATTCATATAGAGCGAAGGCATAGTTTTCTTTTTTCTCTCAAATCAAATAAAAAACTCATTGGCGCCGAGCGTGAGGGAATGCTAGACGTTTGGTAATTTCCCCTCCGACAAGAATAAAAGATCCCATCGAAGCGGCTAATCCCATGCATATTGTCTGTATATCTGGTCGCACAAATTGCATAGTATCATAAATAGCTACTCCGGGTATTACCCACCCGCCAGGAGAGTTTATAAACAAATAAAGATCTTTGGTATCATCCTCTATGCTGAGATATACCATAAGACCAATAAGTTGATTCGAGATCTCGCTATCAACCCCTTGGCCTAAAAAAAGTAATCTTTCTCGATAAAGTCGGTTGATTGGGATAAAATGGTATCCCTTAGAAACCGTACATGCACCTTTTGATGCATACGGTTCAACAAAAATCATGAAAAAAGAGAATCAATGTGTAGATTCTAGCTTTTTTTTTCATAACAGGTTTTTTAACTTATAACTTAACTTAATAAAAATAAAATAGATAAAATGGACTTTTCTTTCATTTTTCACGAAAGATGAGTTTTGGCCTGTTTTGTTTATCTAAAAAAATTGCTAAGCTTATCTGACTAACTTCTCATTGATGTATTGTTTCATCGAGATACAATTTTAATCGCGATGTAATTTTCTTGTTCCTGACTGGGCTTCTTCAATTTTTTTAGGTTTATGCTCTACTCCGCGTAAAGATCCGCCCGATTTGGATTTGTACATATAGGACAAATGCCCCAATACTACGTCCTTTTGCTACGACTTCCCTATTTTTTTTTATTCATTTCATGTCTTCCAACAAATATTCAACGCATTCATCATATTACTCGATTGATTAGCATCACTTTTATTTCTAAATATCTAAATAAATCGAAATAACTAAAATATGATATAAATATGATATTAAGTCGTAATCATAAATATATTTAATATATTTATTACCAATTGGTTTTTTTCTAAACGGAGCCTGGATACTTCATTTAATTGGTCTAACCAAGCCAACCATAAATTATTCTAATTGATAATATTAATCCGTATACCCTCCCTAAAAAATGGATCTAATTGCACTTCACGCTCCAAATTTTTGATAATTGAATCAATCTTTCTCGGGCGAAAGAGGGAATATCTCGATCGGGGAAGAGAACGGGGAAATACCGTATGCCCAATATATCTGACAAGTCGCACTATACGTCAATCCACAATGCATCTTCCTCTCCAGGACTTCGAAAGGGTACTCTTGGAACACCAATAGGCATTAAATAAAAGAAAAATTAAGTACTATATCTCACTTTGATGTGAAAGCGTAACAGTGGGTTTAGTGGCCTAATGCTATTGATTTTATTATCCCATTTTATCCATAGATTGACTAAGTTCATAAAATAAAAAAAAAAAGAAGACAAAATGAATTAAGGAAAATTCTTCCAAATGAGTCCTTTGAATGATGAACAAATATATATAGATTCACCCATATAAAATGGTATCAACCCCTTACCATTGCGTATTGTTACTTATCGGGTATAGAATAGATCTGCTTCTTTTTGTTCCTACGAACAAAAAAGTTTCATTATTACTAAAAGTAATTATTACGCAAAGCATCAAACAAATATTAATGCTTTCCCCGAGAGAATCCCCTAAAAAGGGGGTCCATAGCATAGCTTTTTTCAATGCAATAAAGTTACATTGTGTCTATTTTTCGTTGATAAAGGGGTATTTCCATGGGTTTGCCTTGGTATCGTGTTCATACCGTCGTATTGAATGATCCGGGTCGTTTGATTGCTGTCCATATAATGCATACAGCTCTGGTTGCTGGTTGGGCCGGTTCGATGGCTCTATACGAATTAGCCGTTTTTGATCCCTCTGATCCTGTTCTTGATCCAATGTGGAGACAGGGTATGTTCGTTATACCCTTCATGACTCGTTTAGGAATAACGAATTCGTGGGGCGGTTGGAGTATCACAGGAGGGACTGTAACGAATCCGGGTATTTGGAGTTACGAAGGTGTGGCCGGGGCACATATTGTGTTTTCTGGCTTGTGTTTTTTGGCAGCTATCTGGCATTGGGTGTATTGGGATCTAGAAATATTTACTGATGAACGTACAGGAAAACCCTCTTTGGATTTGCCTAAAATCTTTGGAATTCATTTATTTCTCTCAGGGGTGGCTTGCTTTGGTTTTGGTGCATTTCATGTAACAGGATTGTATGGCCCTGGAATATGGGTGTCCGATCCTTATGGATTAACTGGAAGGGTACAGGCCGTAAATCCAGCGTGGGGTGTGGAAGGTTTTGATCCTTTTGTTCCGGGAGGAATAGCTTCTCACCATATTGCAGCAGGGACCTTAGGCATATTGGCAGGCCTATTTCATCTTAGTGTTCGTCCGCCCCAACGCCTATACAAAGGGTTACGTATGGGAAATATTGAAACCGTCCTTTCCAGTAGTATTGCTGCTGTCTTTTTTGCAGCTTTTGTAGTTGCTGGAACTATGTGGTATGGTTCAGCAACTACCCCGATTGAATTGTTTGGTCCGACGCGCTATCAATGGGATCAAGGATACTTCCAACAAGAAATATATCGAAGAATTGGTGCTGGCTTAGCCGAAAATCAAAGTTTATCTGAAGCTTGGTCTAAAATTCCTGAAAAACTAGCTTTTTATGATTACATCGGTAATAATCCGGCAAAAGGGGGATTATTCAGAGCGGGTTCAATGGACAACGGGGATGGAATAGCTGTTGGGTGGTTAGGACATCCTATCTTTAGAGATAAAGAGGGGCATGAACTTTTTGTACGTCGTATGCCGACGTTTTTTGAAACATTTCCAGTTGTTTTGGTCGATGGGGACGGAATTGTTAGAGCTGATGTTCCTTTTAGACGGGCAGAATCAAAATATAGTGTCGAACAAGTAGGTGTAACTGTTGAGTTCTATGGCGGCGAACTAA